TGCTTATTGAAATTTATGTGCAATATGGATTAATATTTAAAAATAAATATTACCTCTCCCTTTCCCTTTCAAAGAAATTGAATCAAAGAAATTGAAATGATTGAAGTTTTTCTATTTGGAATCGTTTTAGGTCTAATTCCTATTACTTTGGCTGGATTATTCGTAACTGCATATTTACAATACAGACGTGGTGATCAGTTGGACCTTTGATTAATTAATACCTTGCTTTTCTGACCTCCTTCGGATTCAAGAAAGGGGGAGGTCAAATTCAGATTGCTGTTTCATTTTTTACGTAAAAATTTCGACCTAAAAAAACAAGAACGGAATCACGCTCTAAGAACGGAATCACGCTCTGTAGGACTTGAACCTACGACATTGGGTTTTGGAGACCCACGTTCTACCGAGCTGAACTAAGAGCGCTTTCTTACCACGAAATTACAAAAAAAAGACTGTAAGGAAAAAAAGTCTTTATTTTTTTTAACTACAATACATGTTGAAGGGCTATAGGATGATATATAATATGATATAAAATAGAAATTAAAGAGTAGGTATGTCATGTCCAATTTTTATTGATCTCAATGGACCCTCGTTATGGCTCTGAGGCGAAGTGGTAGGTAGGGATGACAGGATTTGAACCCGTGACATTTTGTACCCAAAACAAACGCGCTACCAAGCTGCGCTACATCCCTTTCATTTCAATTCAATTGGATTACAATGTCATTGTAGAGAATTCCTGCCTTCTTTTCTATATACTTATTTTATTTTCTTCATTGATATACATATTATCTTGCTATTTCGATCTTTCTATTTCGTCTTTTTTTTTGATCTCATATCATTTTTTTATCATATAATAATAAACTTTTTTTTTTATTTTATTATATGATATTCTATGGTATATGAAAAAATAAAATAGGAAAAAAGATATATATTTTGTTCTTTTAAGAAAAGGAAAATCTTATCTATCAAAGCGTTGTACATTTCAATTTGAATTCTGGATTCCGTGTACAAACCAAACGCAAGTGGCTTTTTTTTATATATACATCTGATCTTTTTTTATTTAACTATATATCTGATCTGATCATATATGTATTACCATTAGGTATTACAATAAATATTATTTATTACAATTATATTACAATTATTACAATAAGGAGGATTTAAAATGCGAGATCTAAAAACATATCTATCTGTAGCCCCGGTAATAAGTACTCTATGGTTCGGCGCTTTAGCCGGTCTATTGATAGAGATCAATCGCTTTTTCCCGGATGCGTTGACATTCCCGTTTTTTTCATTCTAGTTATTTTATTAACATAACAATAACGGGGGGTGTGAAGAAGATTAGAGATACAATTAAATATCTGTGACTGCTACCTCCTCTTCTTTATTTTTATAAAAATTATTCTATTTTTTTTTATTTATAAAAAAAAATAGAATAAAAGAAAGTTTATTCAACCGCAGCAAAATTCAGAGCGCGGGCCCCGTCTTCAAGTAAATTAACGTCAATTAAGAAAACGGAAATAAAAATGTAGCTAGGGCGAAAGTATCATATACGATGTTTAAATGAAATACTGTACTAAACTTCTAATTTAAATATATTTTCAAAGCATTGTATTACTTATTATTTTATTCCTTTTTTTTATTAGGATATTGGGTTGCAATGAAATTTTTTATAATTTGATTTCTGGATTTGATTTCGAGCTAGCAACTTCGATTTTTTTTTATTCCGCTCTTCTTCTCTTCAGATCGGAAAATCGAAGCGTTGAGTAAATAAAAAACCAAGGTGAGGGAGGGGCTCATGGCCAAGGGTAAAGATGTCCGAGTAAGAATTATTTTGGAATGTACCGGTTGTGTTCGAAACAATGTTAATAAGAAACCAAGAGGCATTTCCAGATATAGTACTCAAAAGAATCGACACAATACGCCTAATCGATTGGAATTGAGAAAATTCTGTCCCTATTGTTCCAAGCATACAATTCATGGGGAGATAAAGAAATAGACGGAAACGATAGCGGCTTTACAGGGAAGATGAAAAATGATATATTAACAAAAAATATCCTATTAGGATATAATATGGGAAGATAAAATCTATTTATAAAATTGTATATACAATTTTAATAAATTGAATATTGTAAATAATTTCAATATTGTAAATTCTATATTGAAATATAAACAAGAAAGAAGGAAAATCCTATTTATTTTACTTGATCGGATCAAAAATGATAATGATTTAGAATTATAAGAAATAGGATTTTCGAAATAAGGACTAAACAAACCATGGATAAATCCAAGCGACTTTTTTTTAAGTCCAAGCGACCCCTTCGTAGGCGTTTGCCCCCGATCCAATCGGGGGATCGAATTGATTATAGAAATATAAGTTTAATTACTCGATTTATTAGTGAACAAGGAAAAATATTATCTAGGCGGGTAAATAGATTAACTTTAAAACAACAACGATTAATTACTATTGCTATAAAGCAAGCCCGTATTTTATCTTTGTTACCTTTTCTTAATAATGAAAAACATTTTGAAAAAAACGAATTGGTCGCTCGCACTTCTGGTCTTAGAACTAGAAAAAAATAGGGTTACTCTTCAATTGAATCAAAATCAAAATTCGAATCCGAGCTCAAATTAAATTGATATTTTGTTCGAAAAATCTGAAAATCTAGATTTGATTGTCGTCGTCTTGTAAGAAAAAAACGAATTGGAAAAAAAAATCGTTTTTTTTATCTAAATTCAAGTTTTTACTCGGTTTGGCTACCTGATCATATTCTCTTATTTTATCATATTAATTTCTATTCTACCTTCTCGGAATTCATTCTCCCGGAATAACGTGTATGTAAAACATCCCGATGTACTCCTTCCACTTTCCTTATTTTCTAATGTCAGTCGAAATCATATAAAGACAATTCCTATTTAATATAGCTAGTTGCGCAAGTATTTTACGATTAAGAAGCAACTGTCTCTTGGACAGATTGTTTATGAATCTACTATAACTATAGGATACCTCACTTTCGCGAATTACTGCATTTATCCGAGTGACCCATAAACGACGAAAATTTCTTTTGTGCTTATCTCTATCCCGATGGGCCGAAACCAAAGCTCTTATTTTTTGTTGAATAATAGTTCGAGTAAGTCTTGAATGCGCCCCTCGAAAACTTGATGTGAATAAACGAATTTTTGTTCTACGCCTCCGCGCTATATATCCTCGTCTAATTCTGGTCATTGAATAAACGAAACTTTGATGAATAACTAATAAATTTCTTTTCTTTCAGTTATTCGTTTTCCCCCTTCTATATTAACAAAACGGATTCTGCCAATGTATAAAATAATAATTCCAACGGCTTTTGCTACTATAACCTTCCCAACCACGATTTGTTCTTTTTTTTTTTTCTAGGTATTTCGCCTAGAAAAAGAGAAAAAAAAATTGTATTGATATTGGGTATCAAACAAAAACCAAATAAAAAAGTAATAACTAGAAATAGCTAAAAAATTAGTGGGTTCCATCGTTTCTATGGTTATTTCTTAAACGGTGAGGTCTGCTCTATACACCGGAGCCCCTTTCCTCATTTAATCATTTAATCAATGCTATTGCTAACTTGTACAGTTCATACTTTTTAGCTCTACTCATGAATTCTCCAGTAATAGTTCTTTCACAACGAGATCTATCTATACAGTAACGGTATTTAATTATGAAAATTAGCGGATTGGCTGACCCTGTTAGTCCGTTCTTGCAAGAGTAGGGGCATAACTTTCGGCCTTTTTTTTATTTTAATTTAAATTTAAATAAGATTTCCCCTGCTTAACGACTAATCATTTGCTACCAATGGGAATTCTTTCTCATTTTAAATTGAAAATGGAGGTGATTAATGCACCAATGGAAACCATAAATTTGATACACAAGAGAGGGGTATGATAAATGTTTTTTTTAGATAGCGAAGGGCTTTCTTCTATTCTATCCTATTCATCCGTACTGCTCACGAATAGCGGAAGAAAAAGGGTTTCCTTTATTTTATCTTATCCGAACCCATGATCTGAACGAGTCGCACATACACCCGAGTACATGTTCCTCGGCGCTGAGGGCATCCCCCAAGTGCGGGGGATTTGGTGACATTTCTGATTGGCTGTCTTGTGTTTCTAATAAGTTGTTTAATAGTTGGCATGTTGAATCGTATGCATAATGGGCTGGTTTAGATCGATCCTAACCGGACGATTATGAGTTATTTATTTTCTATATTAATTTTCTATATTAATAGTTAAAAAAAGAAAAGAATAAAAATAATAAATAAAATCGCAAACTGCGATTGCATAAAATTCCTGCTATTTTTTAGGCAACTGCTACAAGATCAACAATTCCATAAGCTTGGGCTTCTGTGGCTGACATAAAAACATCTCGTTCCATGTCTTCGGATACAACCCATAAGGGTTTACCCGTTCTTTGTGCATAAACCCTTGTCAGGATTTCGCGAAGTTTCAGTAGTTCTTCCGCTTCCAGGACAAATTCTCTTGCTTGTGCTTCATAAAAACCAGCAATAGGTTGATGAATCATTACCCTGAGGATATAAGATAATTGATGGTTACTCTATCTCGACTGATACGGTGACGAGAAAAAGAAGAGATAACGAATAATAAGAAAAAAAAAAGATAAAATTGAACAACCGTACAGGCATTGTTTGCGCATTGCATACGGCTCCACAATAGAATTTACTTTTACCTTTCATTGAATAAAAACAGAGAATATTTCATTTCTCATGCCTAGATCGGTAAATAATACAATAACCGCCCTTCTTTTTTTTTTAGGAGTTAAAAAAATACTATGGTGGTTCCGTTGCTTTATTTCATGGGCGATTTAGCAATCCCAAAGTTTCTTTTTTCAAATGCAAATAAAAAAATAATATAATTTTTTTTTTCGTACTCTTTCATAACATAAATGTGTTAAGAGTCCCCGGGCGTGAAAACAAAAAAGTTTGTGACGCTGAAATAGATCACGATAGATAAGATAAAATCGTAAATATCCCTATATCTCATACTAATCTTTCGATACATAATCTACCGTTTTAAAAAACAAGAAAAAAAAATTTCTTATATCGAATTCGAAATGCCATGCTATTATTACTTAATATTCATAGTTCAGACGGCGAAGGCATAGTTTTCTTTCAAATAAAAACCCATTGGCGCCGAGCGTGAGGGAATGCTAGACGTTTGGTAATTTGTCCTCCGACCAGGATAAAAGATCCCATTGAAGCGGCTAATCCCATGCATACTGTCTGTACATCCGGTCGCACGAATTGCATAGTATCATAAATAGCTATTCCCGGTATTACCCATCCGCCGGGAGAGTTTATAAATAAATACAAATCTTTGGTCTCACTCTCTATACTGAGATATACCATAAGACCGATAAGTTGATTCGAAATCTCGCTATCAACATCTTGACCTAAAAACAGTAATCTTTCTCGATAAAGTCGATTGATTAGGATAAAAAACTACCCCCTATAAACCGTACATGCACCTTTTGATGCATACGGTTCACCAAATAAATCGCGAAAAAAAAGAATCAATGTGTAGATTCCAGCCCCCCCCTTTTTTTTTTTGCTAGTGAGTTCTGTCTAACTTCTATTCTAACGGAGGGCTTTTCTTCCATTTTTCAAGAAAGATGAGTTTTGATGTGTTTACATCTAAAAAAGAATTCATTAAACTTATCAAACTAACTTCATCATTGATGTATTTTTCATCGTGATCCAATTCAAATCGTGATGCCATTTTCTTGTTCCCGAAGGGTCTTATTCAATTCTTTTAGGTTTGCGCTCTACTCCGAGTAAAGATCCGCCCGATTTTGATTTGCACATATAGGGCAAATGCCCCCATACCACACCCTTTTGCTACACTTTTTTTTTCATTTCATGCTTTACGCCGAATATTTAATGTATTCATCATATTATTCCATTGATTATGATTATCAATTTGATATTACTTCTACTTATCTACTTAATAACTTATTAACTTATCTACTTATAAATTCTAAATTAAATAGAATAGGATACAAGTAGTAATGCTCGATATATTACTTTACTGATTGGTTTTTTCTAAACGAAGCCTGGATACTTCATTTTATTGGTCCAAACAAGCAAGCCAACCATAAATTATTCTAAATTGGATAATATTAATCTGTATACCCCAAAAAGGAAAGCAATTGCACTTAATTTTATTTCACGCTCCCAATTTTTGATGATTTAGATTTAATCAATCTTTCTTGGGCGAAACAGAGTATATCCCGATCGGGGGGGAGAACGGGAAAATCCCATATGACCCAATATATCTGACAAGTCGCACTATATGTCAATCCAAATTGAATCGTCCTCTCCGGGATTTCGAAAAGGAACTTTTGGAACACCAATAGGCATTTAATGAAAAAAAAATGAAATACTCTAATTCATCACTTTGATGTGAAAGCGTAACAATGAATTTTTTTTTTCATAAAGTGTTAATAAGATTTGGCTTTATCATATTTTATGTTTAGATTCGATAAGTTCATAAAAAAACTAAATCTTAAATAAAGTAAAGGGAGACAAACTTAAAAAGTCAAATTCTTACAAATACGATTAGGCCCTTTGAATGATGAACAAATATGTATGCATTCGCTCATAGATAAAGATAGATGGCCAACCCTGCCATTGCGTATTGTTACTTATCGGGTATAGAATAGATCTGCTTCCCCTGTTTCTTACAAACCGAATTCTTACATTATTACTAAAATATTACTAAAATAAAAATAGTAATCCTTTCCCCGAGATAATCCACTGAAAAGTGGAAATATATAACATAGTTTTTTCAATGCAATAAAGTTACATGGTGTCTATTTTTCGTTGATAAAGGGGTATTTCCATGGGTTTGCCTTGGTATCGTGTTCATACTGTTGTATTGAATGATCCCGGTCGTTTGCTGTCTGTCCATATAATGCATACAGCTTTGGTTGCTGGTTGGGCCGGCTCGATGGCTCTATATGAATTAGCAGTTTTTGATCCCTCTGATCCTGTTCTCGACCCAATGTGGAGACAAGGCATGTTCGTTATACCTTTCATGACTCGTTTAGGGATAACCAATTCATGGGGCGGTTGGAGTATCACTGGAGGAACCGTAACGAATCCGGGTATTTGGAGTTATGAAGGTGTGGCTGGAGCTCATATTGTGTTTTCTGGCTTGTGCTTCTTGGCAGCTATCTGGCATTGGGTGTATTGGGATCTAGAAATATTTTGTGATGAACGTACGGGAAAACCTTCTTTGGACTTGCCCAAGATCTTTGGAATTCATTTATTTCTCTCGGGGGTGGCTTGTTTTGGGTTTGGCGCTTTTCATGTGACCGGATTGTACGGTCCTGGAATATGGGTGTCCGACCCTTATGGACTTACCGGAAGGGTACAATCTGTAAGTCCGGCATGGGGTGTGGAAGGTTTTGATCCTTTTGTTCCGGGCGGAATAGCCTCTCATCATATTGCAGCAGGGACATTAGGCATATTAGCGGGCCTATTCCATCTTAGTGTCCGTCCGCCTCAACGTCTATACAAAGGATTACGCATGGGAAATATTGAAACCGTCCTTTCCAGTAGTATCGCTGCTGTCTTTTTTGCAGCCTTTGTTGTTGCTGGAACTATGTGGTATGGTTCAGCAACTACCCCGATTGAATTATTTGGTCCGACTCGTTATCAATGGGATCAAGGATACTTCCAGCAAGAAATATATCGAAGAGTTGGTGCTGGGCTAGCCGAAAATCAAAGTTTATCTGAAGCTTGGTCTAAAATTCCTGAAAAATTAGCTTTTTATGATTACATCGGCAATAATCCGGCAAAGGGCGGATTGTTCAGAGCAGGCTCAATGGACAATGGGGACGGGATAGCTGTTGGATGGTTAGGACATCCTATCTTTAGAGATAAAGAAGGGCGTGAACTTTTTGTACGCCGCATGCCTACTTTTTTTGAAACATTTCCGGTTGTTTTGGTAGACGGAGACGGAATTGTTCGAGCTGATGTTCCTTTTCGAAGGGCAGAGTCGAAGTATAGTGTCGAACAAGTAGGTGTAACTGTTGAGTTCTATGGTGGCGAACTAAATGGGGTCAGTTATAGCGATCCTGCCACTGTGAAAAAATATGCTAGACGCGCTCAATTGGGTGAAATTTTTGAATTAGATCGTGCTACTTTGAAATCCGATGGTGTTTTTAGGAGCAGTCCAAGGGGTTGGTTTACTTTTGGGCATGCTTCATTTGCTCTGCTCTTCTTCTTCGGACACATCTGGCATGGTGCTCGAACTTTGTTCAGAGATGTTTTTGCTGGGATTGATCCAGATTTAGACGCTCAAGTTGAATTTGGAGCATTCCAGAAACTGGGGGATCCAACTACAAGAAGACAAGTAGTTTGATACACCATTGATCTCTTACTTTTCACCTCTCCTCTATTTTTTTTTTTATTTGAAAGAAGGTACCGACGATATTTTAATTTGAATTGCCACCCTTTCTTTGAATCTTGCTCTTTTTTTTTTTTTAGCTGGAGGGTGATCCAAAATAAACAGGTATGGAAGTTATAATTGTAAACCACAATCGAATCTATGGAAGCATTGGTTTATACATTTCTCTTAGTTTCGACTTTAGGAATAATTTTTTTCGCTATCTTTTTTCGAGAACCGCCTAAAGTTCCAACTAAAAAGATGAAATGATTTTTCATCATCTTAGTTATTTTTCATTATCTTAGTTGAAGAAAAGAGCTTCAAAATCTTAGGAAGCTCTTTCCTTCAACTAGTCCCCGTGTTCTTCGAAGGGATCCCTTAGTTGTTGAGAGGGTTGCCCAAAAGCAGTATATAAGGCATACCCCGTAAAACTTACAAGTAAACCAGATATAGAGATGGCGACTAGGGTTGCTGTTTCCATTATTATCTATTTCAAGACAAGACCGCAATGGATCTATGCTAATTTATTTACAACAGAATGCTATACAAAGTCAACAGATCTTAATTAATACAAAATAAAATAAAAATAGTACTTATGGCTACACAAAGCATTGAGGGCAGTTCTAAGTCTGGTCCAAGACGAACTTTTGTAGGGACTTTATTGAAACCGTTGAATTCGGAATATGGTAAAGTAGCTCCGGGATGGGGGACTACTCCTTTGATGGGTGTCGCAATGGCTTTATTTGCGATATTCTTATCTATTATTTTGGAGATTTATAATTCTTCTGTTTTATTGGATGGAATTTCAATGAATTAGATTTAATTTACAAGAATAGTGAAGTCCTCGTTTTTCAATACAAAGTGAAGCGTTTGGATCTCGGATTTTTTTAGCCCATCTCTATTCTATTTTGGTAGTTCGATCGTGGAATTTTTTTCTTTCTGTATTTTTGGAATATGAGTGTGCGACTTGTTATAATGGATCCTATTAATAGTACAGAGGATGGGTCTGTCATCTTGATAGAGATGGGGTTTTTACCTCGTCAGGTATTTATTCGAGTATTTGGAGCACGGAATATATGAAATAGATTACGAATTAGTCCAACTATGATTCATATTTAATATATAGAGAGAGATCCCGTGACCGGACTACAACAAAAAATTTCAAAGAATTAGAGATTAGAGTTAGAGAGTATAAATTGAAAGATTTTTCTTTTTTCAAACTCTTTGTATATTTATTCTTTCTTATTTTGATCAATTTTTTTTTTTGGATTTTTAGTCATTATATTAAATAAGCGATGATACAACGGTTTTGACTCATGCAATCTTTGGGCTTAGTTTGAAGATTTTATTGAATCATCGTGGTTCTAGTATGAATCTGAGGTTTCAGTCGATTTATAGGATCTTAACAAGAAAATTCCTATCAATCAATAAAAAAAACAACATTAAGGTGGTATTACATACAAATAAAAAGAAATACTAAATTAAGAAAAATAAAAATAGTTAAGGGAAATAGAAGATTTAAGAGGCCTATAATAATTAAGATTAAAAGATTAATGAGCCGACTTGA